ATTCCCCATTCTCCAATCAGTCCTTCCCATGGGTTAGTGTCCCACCAAATAATTGGAGGAGTGAAATCCTAATCTAATTCAAAAAAAGCAGTAAGTCCAAGGAAATAAACTAATAAAAAATACGTATTTTTTTTTTCGGATTAAACAAAGGGATTCGCAAATAAAAGTGCTAACGCTACAACCAGTCCATAAATTGTTAAAGCTTCCATAAAAGCCAGACTAAGCAATAAAGTACCTCGTATTTTTCCCTCCGCCTCGGGCTGTCTCGCGATCCCTTCTACAGCTTGGCCCGCAGCAGTACCTTGACCAACCCCAGGTCCAATAGAAGCAAGCCCGACGGCCAACCCAGCAGCAATAACGGAAGCGGCAGAAATCAGTGGATTCATGATAAGTTCCTCACACCAAAATAAGTAAATAGTTAATGATACGATCAACCAATAAATTATGACTTAATTATTCCATCGCTAAGATCTATACAGTCGAAGGAAATAAGAACTCGGAATTGAAGTAATAATATTATTATTGAATTATCAGAACGGCTTCGATATTTCTTTTTTAGTTTTTATTCACAGAATTTTTTTGAATCCATACCATTCTTTTTGAATTTTTCGTTTTTTCTTATTTTCTTGATTGAATCTCTTTATTCAATAGTCACTTTATTTTATTCATTTAATATTCAATTCACAACTACAAAGGAAATGGAGGGGATTCCATTGGAATTCCTATCTAAATTCACAGTAATAGAGCCGCTTAGATATTACATATATAACTAATTAATATCTAATATTACATATACATGTGTTTCTTGGATAACGTAAATCAACCATTCATATCTTACATTCAATCGGATTATAGAATCATTCTTCGAAACATTCACAAGAGTTGTCTTATACTAATTAGAGTACATACATCTAGTTCGGCCCCCCCTAACCAATCCATTTTTTTTTATAAATTTGAAGTTTTTTGTAAATCTTTATTTTTTCTTTTTTACTCGCCGACGCAGGTACAATCAATCTACATGGACAAATTCGTTAGATCGAATCGTTGCATCGAAATAGAAGTATTTGATTGATCTAAGTTCAGGTAATTTATTATTTATTAAAATTCTCTTTTGGTCAACCGTTTAATTGGATGAAATCAACTTGAATGGGAATTCTTCTATATAACAATAGCATCTTTTTTAAAATAGCACACTATAATACTATAAGTATTACAATCCTAATTATTATTCAGATTATGATTACTAATATCTAATAATATTGGATATTGGAATTAAATGAACAAAACAATATAAAGATAGTATTCATTGGGGGGGGGGATAAATAGACCGAACTGGAATTTTAGGAAAAAGATCTTTTCGATCTCTTTCCTTTTTTTTACTTCCCCTTTTGTTTGTTGCAATTCCCTAATACCGCTAATATCTTATTTTTGACTATTACTTCTATACTTTATATAGTTTATATTTATATAATTTATCTATTTATTTTTATATATTATGCTCCTTAAGCAGATTACCTTGATACGCACATATATTGCGTAAGGCTTAAACCAAAAAAAGACTATTTCGAAAACTAGTCAATGATGACCCTCCATGGATTCGCCTATATAAGCCGCAGCTAAAGTTGCAAAAATAAGAGCTTGAATACCGCTTGTAAATAATCCAAGTAACATGACGGGTATAGGAACCACTGAAGGTACTAAAGAAACAAGAACAAGAACTACTAATTCATCAGCTAATATATTTCCGAAAAGTCGAAAACTAAGTGATAGGGGTTTTGTGAAATCTTCTAAAATATTAATGGGTAAAAGGATTGGAGTTGGTTGAATGTATTTACCAAAATAACCTAATCCTTTTTTACTAAGACCCGCATAGAAATATGCTACTGACGTGAGTAAAGCTAAAGCAACAGTAGTATTTATATCATTTGTAGGCGCGGCTAATTCCCCATGAGGTAACTGTATGATTTTCCAAGGTAAAAGAGCACCCGACCAATTCGAAACAAAAATAAATAGAAACAAAGTTCCAATAAAGGGAACCCATGGACCGTATTCTTCGCCAATCTGAGTTTTGCTCACATCTCGAATGAATTCAAGAACATATTCGAAGAAATTCTGACTGTCAGTAGGAATGGTTTGTGGATTACGAACAGCTATAATGGCTGAACCTAATAAGATAGCAATTACAACCCAAGAAGTAATAATTACTTGGGCATGGACTTGAAAACCTCCTATTTTCCAATAGAAATGTTGGCCGACTTCCACACCGGATATATCGTATAAGCCTTTTAGTGTGTTGATATAACATAATAGAACATTCATATTGCCCTCTGAAAAAAATAGAACTTTAAAAAGAATTATTTTGATTCAACCTTCTCTTTTTTCGACTTGCCTAGTTGACTTATATATATTTGTATACCAATTAATTACATAATATCCCTAGTTACTTGTATCTCTTTTAGGAAGCATAACCGATTTCATAAATCTATGGAGTTCCCAAAATAATTTTTTTATTTTATTATTCATTATTAATATGAATCAAGGATTTCGTATATAACTAGAACGACCCTCACAAATTGCAAATACTAATTTGTTAAGAATTAATCGGATTGAAGCTATCGCGTCATCATTTGCTGGGATCGAAATATCAGCGAGACCTGGGTCACAATTTGTATCGATTAAACAAATCGTTGGAATTCCCAAAATCATACATTCTCGAAGAGCCATATATTCTTCTTGCTGATCAACGATTATTACAATATCGGGTAATCCAGTCATATATTTGATCCCGCCCAGATATGTTTGCAAGTGAGATAATTGTCTCTTCAACATAGCTGAATCTCTTTTCGGAAGACGATTGAGTCTCCCCATCTTTTGTTCCGTTCTCAAGTCCCTGAACTTATGAAGTATCGTTTCCGTAGTATACCAATTCGTTAACATACCGCCTAGCCATTTTTTATTAACATAATGACAACGGGCCCTTATTGCAGCCCGTGCTACTGAATCGGCTGCTTTATTTTTGGTACCAACAATTAAGAATTGCTTTCCCCTACTTGCTGTATCAAAAACTAAATCACAAGCTTCTGATAAAAAACGGGCAGTTCTAATAAGATTTATAATATGAATACCTTTACGCTTTGAAGAGATATAAGGTTCCATTCTAGGATTCCATTTACTAGTACCATGACCAAAATGAACTCCTGCTTCCATCATTTCTTCCAAATGGATGTTCCAATATCTTCTTGTCATTTATTTATCCGCACCTCCTTTCTTTTTATTAAAAAAAAGAGAGACGGGGTGCCCTGAAATAGAAATAAATAATTGTTCCGATGGAACCTTCGTTTCTACCTCTAACGGATATTGGCCATTGATACACGATTCAAACCATTAATATTAATTTCTTTCTATTCTATTTGTTATTTTATTATCTTTATTACTATATACCAAATAAAAATAAAAAATAAAAAAATGACCGCAAATACAAATAGCTAAAAAGAAAGGGGGTGAATCCGCTCTTAGGAATCATTCAACCCTCGAAATGATTGTCTCAGTGTATCGTGTAAATTCCTTGAAATGAAAAAATCAAATAATTCTCTGTGGTGGAACAAAATATCTCGCATTTCTGCCTCGAATAGTTTATTGTTTTTGGTTTCCAAAGGAATGTTGGTATGTTGCCTTGAACGTTGCACTAATCCGTTGAATCCCGTACCAACGGGTATCATCCCCCCTAGAACAACGTTCTCTTTCAGACCTTTCAACCAATCGATACGACCCCGGAGAGCGGCTTTTGCTAAAACTCGAGCAGTTTCTTGAAAACTTGCTTCGGATATAAAACTTTGAGTATTTAGAGATGCTTTCGTTATTCCCAATAAGATAGCTCGGTAACAGATCGCTTCTTCCAAAGCGCGCCCTGTTCGTTCCGCCCGCAACAATTCAATCAGTTCTCCGGGTGAAAAAACATTAGACATTCCCTCTTCTGAAACCAACACTTTTGATGTTATTTGACGCACAATAATTTCTATATGTCGATTATGAATCTGCACCCCCTGAGATCTATAAACTTTTTGGATCTTATTAACCAAAGAGATACGCCCTTGCACTATAGTTAGCTCAGCACCAATCAAGAATCTCCAAGGAATTCCAATAATTTTTGTTATACTCTTGTTCCAACCCTCCATTCTCTTTTCTAGGTTCATCGATATTGAATCAATCGAACGCACTTCTAACACTTGTTCCACTTTTGGAAGACCTTGCGTTATATCCCTAGATCTCGATTTTTCATATATAAATGTAACTAATGTATCTCCTTTGTAAAGGATTTCTCCATAATGGCCATGAACGGTTGCTCCCGGAGTGGCCAAATAAGCTTTAGCCGATCTTATTACTACAGAGTCAATTTGAACAATTAGAACTTGACCCGATTTTAAGTGCGGTCCGTTTTTGGATATACATAAATTTTCACAAATAAACTGCCCAAGGCTAATTATTCTAGACGCTTCTTCACAATAATTATGATGGAGAAAATTCCAATTCAAATTGAATGGATTCAAAACGATGTTACCGCGCGGATCGGGATTATTATAAATAGAAACCCTACCATTTTCATCCATTAAATAATATTTAAGCACTTGAAAAGTCTGTTTGAAATTGTCAAGTTGTAAATATTTAGTTCCCGAGATCTGATTATAAGTTATTAAATGGTAAAATGAATAAAAATGCGCAATTTGAGGGGTTCTTCCTAATCCTAAAGGTCCCAAGGAATTCCTAATTGGAATTAGACTATCTCTTTTCATTGATTCTTTTTTTATTACATCATTGTAATATTTTACATCGTTGAATGGACCCATTTGAAAACAATTAGATGCTGACAAAATTATAAAAGACTGGCATTCCTTATTCCTCTTCAACAACGTACGAATAGTTACTTGATTTTGGCTAAGTGATTGTTGAATCCCTGCCTTGGAAGAAATAGAATAAAATGGATTGATACTGGTGCGGTCTGG